AATAAATAAAAATGATACTTTTATCATTTTCATAAGAATGAAGAGGAATAGAAATTCCCCTTGTTGTTGCTGCCTCACTTCAATAACAAACAAGTATTTTTGATTTATATCAAATCATAAAATTGTTTGATCTACCAATGATTCATTGAGACAAAAAAAGAGGTACTGGCCCGGCCAGTATTTAACTAGGACACTAGGACCCGGCCGGGGGAATAAACCTCTTTCGTACAAAATCAAAGAAGTAGGTTATTCTTTCTATTCTATTGGAGATACCTGTTTCGAATCATTATCTAAATGGAATTCCCGATTAAATTCGTTCTTGACTTACTCTTAACTTACTTAAATGAATACTTAAATGAAATAAATAAAAAATATGAAAATAAAATTAAAATTTAAGTAATTGTAATGTAATTAAGTTAAGATTTTTTATTTCATATTGAATTTGTTAGTTTCATTTATATAGTAATTAACTTACTATACTATCTATACTAGAAATAATTTATACTATTTATACTATAAATACTATAATTATATAGTAATAATATAGTATTATACTATAACTATAATATAATTACTATTTAATTACTATAAATTTCTAATTGAAATTAGAAATGAAATTAATTAACTATAATTAAAAATTATAATGAAAATGAAAAAAATTCACTATACTATAATTAATACTATAATGAAAAATGAAATTATTTATACAATTATTTATACTAGAATTACTTAATTCTAATAGTTATCTAATAGTTAGAATACTCAAATTGTAATGTAATACTAAACCTTAATAAAAATAAAAAAGAGTTTGAGTTATAGATTATAGTGTTATAGTATAGTCAAAATAATAAATCAAATATAAATATTAGTATTTTATAATATTATAAATTTATTATTATCTAATATAATATTTATTTTCTATTTAATTATAAATACTAATAAATAAATTATAAATACTAATAAATACTAAATGCTATATCTTTTATAGATATATAAATAAAATAAATAAAAAGAAATGTGAATATTATAAGTGAATACTATAAATAATACTATAATAATATAATACTATAATAATATTATACCAGAATCAGAATACAGAATATTATATTAGAATATATTTTAATATATTTGTATTTGATATATTCTATTTTTATTTGTATATTTTTTTATATTTTATATTTGATTTATATTTGAAATTTTCAATTTATTTAATTTATATATTTGTATAACATAATGTAAATATAAAATGTAAATATAAAATATTTAATCTTTCATTTTTTTCTATTTATTTTTTTTTTACTTTATTTTATATTTGATTTCCAATTGAAATTGGGAGAGATGGCTGAGTGGACTAAAGCGTCGGATTGCTAATCCGTTGTACGAGTTATTCGTACCGAGGGTTCGAATCCCTCTCTCTCCGCTCGCTCTGATTACTTGACTTGTTCAATTTCGAAAAAATTTCGATTCTTTAGATTTTGATTTGATCAATTTAAAATTGATCATTTTATCATAGGTAAAGTAAATTTTAAGTAAAGTAAATCTATGGAATAGATAAAATAATAAGAAAAAAATTTGAAAAAAAAAAAACAAAGAAAAACTAAAAATCTCTTTTTTATTCCTCACGTCCGGGATTACGTCCTGGATCATTAGATAAGAATCCGAAGATGAACAGAGAAACAAAGAATATCACTACTGTGTAAACAAAGAGTTTGAGAGTAAGCATTACACAATCTCCAAGATAAGATCATTTTCGAAAAAGGGAATAGATTACTTATTTTTTTCTTTTCACTACATATGCATATATACTTATACTATAATTTTCTATAATTTTCTTATTTAATTTGTTAATTAAGTTAATTAATTTGTTAATTTGACATGACACTCGAAAAACAAAAAAATAAAGTTTTTTTTAAAGAAAGTCATTTTTACGAATTTCTTTGTAATAAGATTTTGATTCCTTCCTTACAAAAAATTTCTTGTCATATCGACAATTAGGTATTGTAGGGGACCTAGACCTAATAAACTACTTGCTCACTGAAAGGTTAGAACGAGTAAATTAGCTGATAAAAATTCATTTCTGCGGTTATTCGATAGTTATTCGATATACATATAAAATAATTTCCATTTTTGAATCGAGGGTTTATAGTTATAATGTAAGACTTAGTCGATCTTATCCATTTTTAGAATTTTTTTATTGAATAAATTATGAATGGATTTGGCAAAGTATTAAAGATTTCATCGAAAACTTACAGCAGCTTGCCAAACAAAGGCTAAGAGAAAAAATAGGACAGGTATGACAGGCATAACATCTACGATTGGATTGAAAACGGCATAAGCTTCAGGTAATTTGGCAAAGAAAAAACTATTCGAATAAAGGACAGAATTAAGACAGATACAGATTAAACTAAAGATATTAAGCATAACAAAGATTTCGTTCTTGTAGATTAGATAATTTTGATTGAGTTATTTTTATAGGGGAAAAATGAAAAAGGCAAGTAAAAAAATCCTTCTTTTTTTTTTTTGAACTCTCCCAAATAAAAAATTATTCCTTCCATTCTCAAATTAAATGAGAATACAAGGAATTCTACTTTCATTTCATACATTATACATTATCTTAATTGAATTCTATGTAATGATCAATGAATATTTTAGATTCTAGATCTAATCTACATGTGTTAAATCCTAATATTATGTATATATATATACATTTTTTTTTGGGGGGGGGGGGGTTGACGAATAACTAATACTAAGACTAGTCTTGACTAGTGTAAAACGAAAAAATGGGGCGTGGCCAAGCGGTAAGGCAGCGGGTTTTGGTCCCGTTACTCGTAGGTTCGAATCCTTCCGTCCCAGATCGTTTTCATTTTAAAATTAGTTAGTTATTTATATTTAGGGAAATTTGATGTCCCATATTTATGAAATAGGATATGATGGATGATACAAAAAGATCAAACTCCTATGATTTTTGATTGAGATTTTCCTGAAAAGGAAAATCTCAATCTTGCCTTACACGAGACCTTTTCCATTCCATACTCATGAAAACGGATAAACTAGATTTTGAATTTACCTTTTTTGTTGTAAATAAAACCAATTGAATTTTCAATAGGACATAGTAAAATTAGTGTCCCCTTAACTTAGGGAATGGGAATGAAATATCTGTTAAAATTTTTTAGCTACTCATTGTGATTGCGTCGACTTGGTAATTGAATTAGAGATTCAGTTTAGTCATGACTAGAAAACATATCTCCAGTCATGATGTTGAAGTCGGAGATTTTTTAAAACATTTTGTTATAAACTCTTGGTTGGTACTCGAAGAAGTATGATAAATCAATATTATCTAGAAATTTACGACTTTTGGGGATCATTGGAATAGTTTATTTGACTAATAATTGATTTTGTTTCGGGATTGGAAATATATTAAATTACAGGATTTGAGATTTATACTTTTTTTGTTATAGAAAAAGAGATCCTTCGTGATTGATCGTCCCGAATAATCCGTTGGGGATGAAAATGAGTCTTAAGCAAATGTCTTTTCTTTTTTAGAAATTTGTTTCATTCGTATGCATATGATAGAATATCGAGTTAAAGAAATTAGATCCTTTCTGGATTTTCTCCGTATAAATATAAATACAATACTTATCTATCCATAAGTAGAAAGTATGGACTATTATATACTGTATATATTATATATTTATTGCCCGTTGAGCTTAAGCCAATGACTATTCATGATTACATATTAAATTAAATCAATTCCATCGTGGTTTGAAATTGAATTCTAAATTAGAGGAATGTTATGGTAAAACTTCGTTTGAAACGATGTGGTAGAAAGCAACGTGCGACTTGAAGGACATGATCGGCTGTGGATTTTGACATCCACCATTTTCTATGGGAATGAAGATGCTCTTGGCTCGACATAGTTTGTTCTGTTCCGTTAGGAACCTAATTTATCTTAGGTTGATAGTATATGATGGAGCTCGAGCAGAAAGGATTGGATTGATTCATTTATCAAGGGGAAGAATCTAGGGTTAGTTCCAATCAATCAATAAATTAGACCAACTTTGTAAATGTAAATATATTTTCAATATATAAAATCGAAAGGTTCAAATTCGAAACAAGTTCGAAAAAAGAAAAATTTACTTTTTTTTCGGAATTGATAAAATTATTTCGATCAAAAAAAAGTGGATCACAGGAGAATCAATTCTTCGTATTCCATTTCTATAAAAAGAAATAACAAAAAACAAAAGGTATGTTGCTGTCTTTTTGAAAAGAGTAAGGATCACCAAAGTAATGTCTAAACCTAATGATTTCGCAAAACAAAGATAAAAAATTCCGGAACAAGGAAACACTATTTTCAATTGTCTCAAAAATTTGATTAGAATCAAAATAGATTCGAGATGAGACAAACAAAAGAGATTAGAGACGGCTCAATAAATGGTTAAGGATTTACTTTCGAACTCTGTCAGAATTATCCAACTTGAGTTATGAGTACGAATGAAATTTTTGTAAGGAAGAACAAAAAAGTGACTCAAAGTATAGTCTAATTCATTATTTTGTGTTTACTATTTGACATTATATACAGAAAAACAGAAAATATACAGAAAGATATGCAGAAATTCAAATCATTTTTTTTCTCGAGCTCGAGCCGTATGAGGAGAAAACCTCCTATACGTTTCTGGGGGGGGGGATTGTTTATGTACATCTATCCCAATGAGCTATCTATCGAATCGTTGCAATTGATGTTCGATCCCGAAGAGAGGGAAGATATCTTCGAAAAGTGGGTTTTTATGATCCGATAAAGAATCAAACTTATTCAAACGTTCCTGTTATTCTATATTTCCTTGAAAAGGGTGCTCAACCAACAGGAACCGTTTATGACATTTTAAGGAAGGCAGAATTATTTAAAGAAAGAAATTCGAGTTAATTATAATTCTAAAAAAAAAAAACAACAAAATTAAGAAAAATAAAGAGTAAGTAATTAATATCAAATATAATATCCATCTTTGTGTAATTATTTCATTTTTTATCTAAAATTTGCCTTTTTCTTACTTTATTTAATTTATACTAAAATAGTCAAACTTAAATTTATTTTTTTCTTGTTATAGGAATCCACTAACAAACAAGGAATTAATCTTGCTTATTGTACCTCTATTCATTGAATAAACCCGAGATTTTTTCTTTATTTTATCTCTTCCTTATCTTATTTTATCTCATCAAAATTTCTTATTTAGCACAAATCCTTAATTTGATTTACTTCATTTTTTATTTGTTTTCTCGCCATTGCATTCATATTGACAATGGTATATTGATCAAATATAATTGATCGTAAACGTAAATAAAGATAAATAAATCTCTTTATTCCGACCCTACCCTATATTATATTAGGTTTTCACTTCAGTGAAATAATGGGTTTGTATTGCCGGGTTTACTGTCATATAAGATAAGATGGATTTTCCTTAAGTTAACTTAAGGAAAATCCAAAAATGGATAAAAAATGGTTGGTCCGTCATAATTTTGGCATCTAGATTAGGAATCTAGTGTTTTTTAATTTAATATGATCTGTACATTTTTTATTTTTTTTGTCTTTATAATTGTTAATTGATTAACAAATTCAAAAGAAAGATTTGTTGTTAGTTCAATATTTTAATGGGGCGTGCAGTGTAATTCAATTAATTTATAATTTCGATTGTATCTACATATTTTATTTATTTTTTTCGTTATTCGGGTTGCTAACTCAATGGTAGAGTACTCGGCTTTTAAGTGCGACTATGATCTTTTACACATTTGGATGAAGCAACAAATTCGTCCAGACGATTGGTAAAGTCTATAAGACCACGACTGATCCTCAAAGGTAATGAATGGAAAAAGCAGCATGTCGTAATATCGTAATATAATAAAAAATGTATTTTTTATTTTTGATAATATTAAAACGAAAGTGGAACTTTGAGTTTATCTTACCGGATCGTTCCAAATTTTTTGTTTTGGAAGGGGATGGGGATAAAACAAATTCACATTTACAGTTGGGTCTAGTACTAATAAATAAATGGATAGAGCCCTAAGGCTCCAATTCTGGTAAAACAAAAAGCAACGAGCTTGTGTTCTTTCTTAACTTAATTTGAATTGAATAATTACCTTACTCGATCTAATTAGACGTTACAAAAAGATTAGTGCCTCATATGGGAAGGGGTGGGTTCTCCTGTGAGTGGACCATTGATTCTTTTTCTTTTTTTTTTTTAATGAATCCTAACTATTCTTTATTTCTTTATTATGGATTAGAGACGGGTGTGTAAAAGAATAGTATACTGATAAAGAGAATTAATTCCAAAGTCAAAAGAGCGATCGGGTTGCAAAAATAAAGGGTTTTTATCCTCTTGTAGTTATAACGAAGACAAACCAACTCCATAGAAAAAGAGAGTAAAAGATCTGTTGATTGGACTATCTCTTTCCGTTTCCGGGGTATGTAGGTATGTATATTCTTTTTATTTTCATTTTTATTATTAATAATTATTCTATAACTATTAATCTATAACTATTAACTAGACTATAATATATATAGTCTATATATTCTAATATTATATATTATATATAGATAGAATGGATAGAATGGAAATATATATATAAATTAAATAGAATTAAATAGAATGCATAATACCTTGTTTTGACCATATTGCACTATGTATCAGTCATTTGATAACCTAGCCCCTACCTTTGCTTCAAGTGGAAATGTAAATGGAAGAATTACAAGATATTTAGAAAAAGATAAATCTCGGCAACAACACTTTCTATATCCACTTCTCTTTCAAGAGTATATTTACGTATTTGTTTATGATCGCGTTTTAACTAGTTCGATTTTTTATGAATCCGTGAAATTTCAATCTTTGGGTTATGACAATAAATCTAGTTCAATACTTGTGAAACGTTTAATTATTCGAATGTATCAACAAATTTTTTTGATTTATTCGGTTAATGATTCTTACCAAAATCGATTCGTTCGGCACAACAATTATTTTTATTCCCATTTTTTTTCTCAGATGATATCAGAAGGTTTTGCAGTCATTGTGGAAATTCCATTCTCGCTGCAATTAGTATCTTCCCTTGAAGAAAAAGAAATACTAAAATCTCAGAATTTACAATCTATTCATTCAATATTTCCTTTTTTAGAGGATAAATTATTGCATTTAAATTATCTGTCAGATATACTAATACCCCATCCCATACATATGGAAATCTTGGTCCAAATCCTTCAACCCTGGATCCAGGATGTTCCCTCTCTGCATTTATTGCGGTTCTTTCTCCACGAATATTATAATTGGGATAGTTTCATTACTCCAAAGAAAGCTATTTACGTATTTTCAAAAGAAAGTAAAAGATTCTTTTGGGTCTTATATAATTCTTATGTATGTGAATACGAATTTATATTAATTTTTCTTCGTAAACAATCTTCTTATTTACGATTAACATCCTCTGGAGTCTTTCTTGAGCGAACATATTTTTATGTAAAAA